ACTTTTTTCGGGCAAAACAGAAAGAATACTTTTTGCTTTTTTTGATATCTCCAAAATCATCTCCAATATCAAAAGAATAAAAAATATTTTTCGTATTTGGGCGGGGAAAGGTCCCAAATTCGAAGTCTCAACTTCGGATTCTGAGATAAAAAAAGATAAAGAACCGACAGAAACGCGATATCTTTCGGAGGAAGAGGAAATTGAAGTATCAGAAACAACCATAGAACGTGTACAAGCGCAGTTTGAAGAACTGCTAAAAACAGGATCTTGGGAGCTTGTCCTGGTGCTGCAAGGATCAAGAGGTCTCGCCGTACTAGCCCAGTCGAATTTTAGAAAATACATCCTATTGCCTTCAATAATAATAGCGAAAAATCTCGTCCGTATGTTATTCTGTCGAACTCCCGAATGGTCCGCGGATTGGCGCGATTGGAAGAAAGAAATACATATAAAATGCACTTATACTGGCGTTGAAATATCAGACACAGAATTTCCGAACGACTGGTTAATCGAAGGCATTCAGATAAGGGTCCTATCCCCTTTCTATCCAAAACCTTGGCGCAGGTCTAAGCTACGATCCCGCCATAGAGATCCAATGAAAGAGAAAAAAGGAAATGCAGATTGGAAAAAGAAAAGAAAAAGGAAACAGAAACACGAAGCTTCTTTTTATTTAACAATGGGGGGAGGGGCAGTGACAAGACCTTTTGGTCGTCCTATAAAAAAACCTTCTTTTTTTACACCCATTTTGGAAGAACTCAAAAAAAGAATTAGAAAAGAGAAAAAGAAACCTTTTTCAGTTCGAATAAGAGGTCTAATAAGACCTTTAATAAAAAGGTTTCCATTTATACGGACAATACTGAGGATCTTAAAAGATAAAACGAGATGGATTCAAAAAAAAAATCCCATTTTCCGCAAACCAAATAGAGAAATAAAAAAGAGAGTATCTCAACTTCAAACGCCTCAAAAGCAAAACTATAGCAGAATCCTCCCGGCAAGACGCAATCGGGGGGGGGTTGGGGTTTCCAAACGAAAGGTCCTTCGACCTAATAATAGATATAATAATAGAATGGCCTTTCGAAATAATCTTCCCGCGCCTGCTACAAATTCGACTCATTCACAAATTCAAATGAGGAAGATGCACATTAAGAGAGGGAGAATCGGGGGCGAAATAAAAAAATTGCAAGAAGAACTACTAGACCTCCATCTAACTCCAGATGGAAATATTAGTGAGATGGGTCTTGATGCTGAAAAATGGGAAATACGGCCATCTGTTTGGGAGATATTAAGCGGAATGGGTGCCCGATTAAAACATAAATTGCGCCTTATCATAAAATATTTATTCATTGAAAGAATATACATGGATATTTTTCTATGTACCATGAATTTTTCCAGAATTCATGCACAACTTTTCTTTGAATCAAAAAGAAAAATGATTGAGGATAATAAAAAAAGAATTGTTGAAGCAAAAAAAAAAAAAGCCATAATGAACTTTATTTCGATTCTCAAAAAATCGCGTTCTAATATAAAAAAATCGCATTCTAATATTAGTGATGAGAAATCACAGACTTCTCGGCGGCGACGGAACTTATCTTTCTTGTCCCAAGCGCATGTATTTTACAATTTATCGCAAACACACGCGAAGAAGTATCGCTCGAGATCAGATCGCGGAGCACTTCTTTTTCTTAAGAATAGAATAAAAGACTTTTTGCGGATACTAGGAATTGCAAAATCAAGTCCTAAATCGAATCCTGATAAATGGAAAAACTGGTTAAGGGGTCATTATCAATACAATTTATCTCAGACTAGATGGTCTAAGTTAGCACCGCAAAAATGGCGAAATAAGGTCAGTAAACGCCGTACGAGTCAAAATAAAAAATCAAAAAAAGATTCATACAAAAAAGCCCAACCCATTCATTGCGAGAAACAAAAAAAAGATGTAATGGATTCATTACCATTACCGATTCATAAATTAAAAAAAAACTACAGATATGATCTTTTATTACATAAATATATTTTTTATGAGGACAAGAAGGACTCATACTCATATATTTCTGTTAATGATCATTCATCTATTAGTGATGATCTTCCTAGCGATTCTTCATCTTTTAATGATTATTTTTCCCAAAATATGAATTATTTTCGCGAAGAAAAGCTTTTTCTGGATATAGATCTTACTAAAATTCCTGTGAGTCTAGAGGATCTGGTGGAGGAAAGGGGAAAATTTTTTGAGTCGGAACTTCTTCATAAAGTTATTATAGAGAATACAGACCCTTTCTCGTTTGATCGGGTGGAAATGAATAAAGACGTAATAAAAGTGAAGTTTTCGGGTCAGAGAATTCAAATGAAACAGACAGTGGAACTTCGGTTCTTTTGGTTCTTTTTAGAATTAGTGCGACTTTATGGTGCATATACGTATGCTCGTGCATATGAGCATGAGCCGTGGATCGTACCAATTGAATTACTTGTTTTCGACAAGGAAATCTTTAACAACAAAGATCTAGAACGAAATATTCGTCGAGAAGAAAAAAGAGAACAAAGAGCAAAAGAAGGGCTTAAGCGAGAAAAAGAAGAAGAGCTTAATCGACTGCTTAAAGAAAGAGAAGAGCTTATTCAAAAAGAAAAAGAAGAGGCGGACCAAAAGAATCTTGGATCAGACATTGATCAAGATCAAAAAAGTCTAAAACGAAGACAACTCGAGAATGCTATTCGTCGAGCACAACTAAGATTAGTCCTGGAAAAACATTTGCTTTCTCAACTCGACGTGGATCCAAATGTGAATCAGGGGCCTATCGGGGGATTTAGTTTCGGGCTTAAGATGGGGAAAAGTCCAAAGAATCTTGTTCTATGCTTTTCGCAACTAGACGACGATGAGGCGGGTATGTTGGTGGATCTACAGAATTCGATGAAGTCTATTCTACTAAATTTTCCAACCCTCGTAAAACAAGAAATATTGATTGTCGATCCGATTCGTTTGTTTATAACATTGGATGGACAATCAATTATGTATCAAACAATAAGTATTTCCTTGGTCCATAAGAATCAGCACCAAACTAATCAAAGATGCCGAGAAAGGAAATATGATTTGCTTGTTCCTGACAATATTCCATCTACTAGACGTCGGAGAGAGTTTAGAATTCGAGGTTGTTTTGGTTCTCGAAGTCGAAGTCGGAGGAGACTTTTGGATAGCGATCCAGTATGGGTCGCCGAGTATAACATAAAGAACTGTGTGCATTTTTTGGATGAGGACAAGCATATTGATACGGATAGAAATGAATTGATCCAATTCAAATTGTTTCTTTGGCCCAATTATCGATTAGAAGATTTAGCTTGTATGAATCGCTACTGGTTTGATATCAATAATGGAAGTCGTTTCAGTATGTCAAGGATACATATGTATCCACGATTCAGAATTCGTTGATGGTACGTTTGCTATATATCTATATTACGTGTCATATCTAGCAGCTAAAGGCATACAGATGTACGCGGGTTATGTTACATTCTGATACACGATACTGATTCAATGATGTATCATAGCAATTGGATCTAGAAATGAATCGGAAGAATTTTCTTAAGTCCAAATCATTACCTTTTGTGAGCATAGAAATATACCATCTCTTTCTATCGAATCCAATGTAGAAATACAACTTTGAATTGGATTCGATAGACAAAAAAAGTAGTCTATGACTAAATCCAGATTATTTTATTGTGCGTACCAGACCTAAACGAGCGGCATTATTATTATTTCTGATCAGTAATATCAGAAAAGAAAGAAAAAAGAGAAAGAAATTTTTATGATAAAAAACTCATTAATCTCGGTTATTCCGCAAGAAGAAAAAAACAAAGGATCTGTTGAATTTCAAATATTCAGCTTCACCAATAAGATACGGAGACTTACTTCCCATTTGGAATTGCACAGAAGAGACTATTTATCTCAGAGAGGTCTGCGGAAAATTCTTGGAAAACGTCAACGACTACTGGCTTATTTGTCAAAGAAAAATAGAGTACGTTATAAAGAATTAATTGGTCAGTTGGATATTCGGGAACCAAAAATTCGTTAATTGTAAGATTCGTTTGAATTATTTGGTTTATTGGATCTTGAATTTTGATGAACCTCGTTTCCAGCAATTCATGAAATAATGAATCGGGGGAAGAAAACATATGACTGTACCGGAAACAAGAAAAGACTTCATGATAGTCAATATGGGTCCGCACCACCCATCAATGCATGGTGTTCTTCGACTCATCGTTACTCTAGACGGTGAAGATGTTATTGACTGTGAACCCGTATTGGGTTATTTACATAGGGGGATGGAAAAAATTGCGGAAAACCGAACAATTATACAGTATCTACCTTATGTAACACGTTGGGATTATTTAGCTACTATGTTCACAGAGGCGATAACGGTAAATGCGCCAGAACAATTGGGAAATATTCAAGTACCTAAAAGAGCCAGCTATATCAGAGTCATTATGCTGGAGTTGAGTCGTATAGCTTCTCATTTATTATGGCTTGGGCCTTTTATGGCAGATATCGGTGCACAGACTCCCTTCTTCTATATTTTCAGAGAGAGGGAATTGCTATATGATCTATTCGAAGCTGCCACAGGTATGCGAATGATGCATAATTATTTCCGTATCGGGGGGGTAGCTGCTGATCTACCTCATGGCTGGATAGATAAATGTTTGGATTTCTGCGATTATTTTTTAACAGGGGTTGTTGAATATCAAAAACTTATTACACGGAATCCCATTTTTTTGGAACGAGTTGAAGGGGTGGGCATTATTGGTGGAGAAGAAGCCATAAATTGGGGTTTATCAGGACCAATGCTACGAGCTTCCGGAATCCAATGGGATCTTCGTAAAATTGATCGTTATGAGTGTTACGATGAATTCGATTGGGGGGTCCAATGGCAAAAAGAAGGAGACTCGTTAGCTCGTTATTTAGTACGAATCAGTGAAATGGCGGAATCCATAAAAATGATTCAACAGGCTCTGGAGGGAATTCCGGGCGGGCCCTATGAGAATTTAGAAGTACGGCGCTTTGATAAAGCAAGGGATTTCGAATGGAATGATTTTAAATATCGATTCATTAGTAAAAAGCCTTCTCCCACTTTTGAATTGTCGAAACAAGAACTTTATGTGAGAGTCGAAGCCCCAAAAGGAGAATTGGGAATTTTTCTGATCGGAGATAATAGTGGGTTTCCCTGGAGATGGAAAATTCGTCCACCCGGTTTCATCAATTTGCAAATTCTTCCTCAGCTAGTTAAAAGAATGAAATTGGCTGATATCATGACGATACTAGGTAGTATAGATATCATTATGGGAGAAGTTGATCGTTGAAATGATAATTGATACGACAGAAATACAGGCTATCAATTCTTTTTCCAGATCGGAATCCTTAAAAGAGGTGTATGGCCTCGTATGGTTGCTTGTCCCCATTTTTACTCCTATAGTGGGAATCACAATAGGTGTACTCGTGATTGTGTGGTTAGAAAGAGAAATATCCGCAGGGATACAACAACGTATTGGTCCCGAATATGCTGGTCCTTTGGGAATTCTTCAAGCTCCGGCGGATGGGATCAAACTACTTTTCAAAGAAGATCTTCTACCGTCTAGAGGAGATGTTCGGTTATTCAGTATCGGACCATCTATAGCAGTCATATCCATTCTACTAAGTTATTCAGCAATTCCTTTTGGCTATCGTTTTGTTCTAGCCGACCTCAGTATAGGTGTTTTTTTATGGATCGCTATTTCCAGTATTGCTCCTATTGGACTTCTTATGTCAGGATATGGATCGAATAATAAATATTCCTTTTCGGGTGGTCTACGAGCCGCCGCTCAATCCATTAGTTATGAAATACCGTTAACTCCATGTGTGTTATCAATATCTCTACGTGTGATTCGTTCGAACATGAACCTTTACCTCTTTCCTTCCTTTCTAGGAAAGGGGTTGAATGTATTGAATAGATATCTTTCTTTTTTTTATTCATTATTCGGGTCAATGAATTAAACCGGATAGTTATATGAGTGAAACAAAACAGCTTATAAATTTGCAGTCAAAAGATTGATTCTCATCCCCTATGTACGAGAGTAAGGCGAAAGCAAACATAAGCAGTGGAAACTGTTTATCCCAAGATTGGTTGATTAGTCACCATGACTTGAAGCGGATGCAAAAGATCAACTGTATGGAGTTTCTCCAATTGTATTGTATGTATTACCATACCGGGGATCAATCAAAAATGAGTGGACGGTTAGGAACACCAAGGTACACAAAGGATTAATAATGGAGATAATGTAAGGTATCCAAAAGGATATTTTGCCATAAAAGGAATCATAATGAGGACTTTAAGTTGGTAGAAACGATCAAGCAGTACTTCCTCACGATTCTGATCCAGAGTATGCTCTTATCCACCGATTAAAGAAATAACTATCGGGAACGAAATAATCCTTTCCTTTTTTAGTTTAGAATCCCCTCTTTTTCTTTTTAGTGAGAAAGAAGAACAGGAACGGAAGAAATAAAATACAATAGGAAACCTCGAATACTATACTAAGATGTCTTTGTTTATCTCCCCCAACCCATCCATATTCATACAGATGGAATTCCTATCACGATACACTGAACTAGTGTATGTAGTGTCTAATTATTTTTCGTAATCGAAAGATATGGGTCGTCTATTGATACAACGAGTACGAGTATTTTATTGAAAGATTAAGCTATTACTAAACAAAAATCAATTAGAATTTGAAAATAAAGGATGAGATCAATTCAGAAGCGCTTTTTATTTGTTATTAGAGCAGACAGAATTTCTTTGGTCGAATTCAGAACTCTCCGATGCATCTTTACTCTACCCACCCTACAAACATGCCAAAGTAATAAGGAACCAAAACAGTCTTTTGATTTATTTGTGGCCGTTGAGGAGCCGTATGAAGCTGAGGTTTCATGTACGGTTCTGGAATAGCGATGGGAACGGTGATGTTATCATCGACTATGATTATCTAACAGTTCAAGTACAGTTGATATAGTTGAGGCACAGTCAAAATATGGGTTTTGGGGATGGAATCTGTGGCGCCAACCTATAGGGTTTTTAGTTTTTCTAATTTCTTCCCTAGCGGAATGTGAGAGATTACCCTTTGATTTACCAGAAGCAGAAGAGGAATTAGTAGCGGGTTATCAAACTGAATATTCAGGTATCAAATCTGGTTTATTTTACGTTGCTTCTTACCTAAACCTACTAGTTTCTTCATTATTTGTAACAGTTCTTTACTTGGGCGGGTGGGATCCATATATCCCGTACATATTCATTCCTGAACTTTTCGGAATAAATAAAACGGGTGGAGTCTTTGGAACAACAATTGGTATCCTTATTACATTAGCTAAAGCTTATTTGTTCCTGTTCATTTCTATCACAACAAGATGGACTTTACCTAGGATGAGAATGGACCAACTATTAAATCTTGGATGGAAATTTCTTTTACCCGTTTCTCTAGGTAATCTATTATTGACGACTTCTTCCCAACTCCTTTCACTGTAACAGAATACATATTCGAAATTCATAACCTCTCTCAAGCAAGAGAAAGAAACATCAATTTATTCATAGATATCCGCCATATGTTCCCTATAGTGACTAGATTCATGAATTACGGTCAACAAACAATACGAGCTGCAAGGTACATTGGTCAAAGTTTCATGATTACCTTATCTCACGCGAATCGTTTACCTGTAACTATTCAATATCCTTATGAAAAATCGATCGTATCAGAACGTTTCCGCGGTCGAATCCACTTTGAATTTGATAAATGCATTGCTTGTGAAGTATGTGTTCGTGTATGTCCCGTGGATCTACCCGTTGTTGATTGGAGATTGGAAACAGATATTAGAAAGAAACGACTGCTTAATTATAGTATTGATTTTGGAATCTGTATATTTTGTGGTAACTGCGTCGAGTATTGTCCAACAAACTGTTTATCTATGACTGAAGAATATGAACTTTCTACTTATGATCGTCACGAATTGAATTATAATCAAATTGCTTTGGGTCGGTTACCAATGTCAGTAATTGGAGATTACACAATTCGACCAATTATGAATTCGACTCAAATAAAAATAGCCACGGATAACCCCCTTGATTCAAGAACGATTACTAAGATTCAGTTTTGATCTAAAGGAGCGTAGTTTCTTTCTTTTTGGTTGGTTAGTAACTACAAAACAAAACCGTTGATTGTTGAGAATCACGGCTTGATTTGGATTTAGAATAGATTCATATATCCGTAATGATTTCGAAATATACAATTCCAACCGCTTTCGGATACAGAAGAAGGATTGGCCCAATAACCGTATCTACATCAATCCACACCACGTTGGGATTCCATTCAATTAGGAACGTATCCTTTACAAAAAAAAAGAAAGATAGGGTAACCTCCTTTTTCCTGGCCCGGTCAGTAGTCAGTAAGGTCATGAAATATTTCAACTTTTTTATCTTTTATTTTGATTTTCCACATAATGGATTTACCTGGACCAATACATGATATTCTTTTAGTGTTTCTGGGATCGGGTCTTATATTAGGAGGCCTGGGAGTGGTATTACTTACCAATCCAATTTATTCTGCCTTTTCATTGGGGTTGGTTCTTGTTTGTATATCTTTATTCCATATTTCATCTAACTCCTATTTTGTAGCTGCTGCACAGCTCCTTATTTACGTAGGAGCCATAAATGTCTTAATCGTATTTGCTGTGATGTTCATGAATGGTTCAGAATATTACAAGGATTTATATCTTTTGACAGTTGGAGATGGAGTCACTTTACTGGTTTGTACAAGTATTCTTTTTTCACTAATTACTACTATTTCAAATACGTCATGGTACGGGATTCTTTGGACTACAAGATCAAACCAGATTATGGAGCAGGACCTGACAAGTAGCGTTCAACAAATTGGAATTCATTTATCAACAGATTTTTATCTTCCCTTTGAACTCATTTCTATAATTCTTTTAGTTGCCTTGATAGGCGCAATTGCTATGGCTCGTCAGTAATAAATACTTAGAATTAGAAATCCAAAATCAAAAATAAGGCTTTGTTTTGTTCTGTGTTATGATGATCATATCACATAAATTTTCCTTCAGTTCTATTTTTCTATTTTACTGTTATCTATAAAATGGAAGGGGTTGAGTTTTAGTTCGATCTATTACTGATACCTTCCTTTGTTTCGTACTTGTTAGATTCTAGTCAATCAAATCGGTGAAATTTGACTCTTGTTCATATTGAAATCAATCTCGATTGATGAGGAGTTGGTCAATGATGACTGAGCATGTACTTATTTTGAGTGCCTATTTATTTTCTATCGGTATTTATGGATTGATCACAAGCCGAAACATGGTTAGAGCTCTTATGTGTCTTGAGCTTATACTGAATGCGGTTAATATAAATCTAGTAACATTTTCGAATTTATTTGATAGTCGTCAATTAAAAGGAGACATTTTCTCGATCTTTATTATAGCTATTGCAGCCGCTGAAGCAGCTATTGGACCAGCTATTGTTTCGTCGACCTATCGTAACAGAAAATCAACTCGTATCAATCAATCGAATTTGTTGAATAAATAGTCGTAATGATATAAATAAAGACAGATAGAATATTTACCAATTCAAATTAGTGTGTTATGGATAACTCGTATGACTATGTTTGCCGAAACGTAAGATATCAAAATATTTTGGCTTGGCTCTCTTTCATGAACAGATCCAGAAGTAGATTGATTATCAAAAAAATTCTGGTAAACCACTGATTCGTCTGGTGTTTGCAATATATGATTCAGTTACTACTGATTTGACCGGATCGAAAATTGATAACGTTCAAAAAATGGATAAATCCAATGTCACACTCAGTAAAGATTTATGATACATGTATAGGGTGTACTCAATGTGTACGAGCTTGCCCCACAGATGTATTGGAAATGATACCTTGGGACGGATGCAAAGCTAAGCAAATTGCTTCTGCTCCAAGAACAGAGGACTGTGTAGGTTGTAAGAGATGTGAATCCGCTTGTCCAACGGATTTCTTGAGTGTCCGGGTTTATTTATGGCATGAGACAACTCGCAGCATGGGTCTAGCTTATTGATACGTTTCATACAATTCCACTTGAATCCATTTGATTCCTTTTTACCGACAAAAACCCGCGCTCGAGAAAATCGATTTTCTCGAGCGCGGGTTTTTCTGGTCAAAGTCTATCTTGTCTTTATCACGAGTTATTTTCCTTGGTTAACAATAATTGTCGTTTTTCCAATATCCGCGGGTTTCTCAATTTTCTTTCTCCCTCATAGAGGAAATAGGGCGGTTCGGTGGTATACTATTTGTATCTCCATGTTAGAACTCCTTCTAACAACCTATGCATTCTGTTATCATTTTCAATTGGACGATCCATTAATCCAATTGAAGGAGGATTATAAATGGATAAATATTTTTGATTTTCACTGGAGACTAGGAATCGATGGACTTTCCATAGGACCCATTTTACTGACGGGATTCATCACTACTTTAGCTACTTTAGCGGCTCGGCCAGTTACTCGAGATTCGCGATTGTTCTATTTCCTAATGTTAGGAATGTACAGCGGTCAAATAGGATTATTTTCTTCTCGAGACCTTTTACTTTTTTTCATCATGTGGGAGTTGGAATTAATTCCTGTTTACCTACTTTTATCCATGTGGGGGGGTAAGAAACGTCTGTACTCAGCTACAAAGTTTATTTTGTACACTGCGGGGGGTTCAATTTTTCTCTTAATGGGAGTTCTGGGTATGGGTTTATATGGTTCCAATGAACCAACATTAAATTTTGAAACATCAGCGAATCAATCATATCCCTTGGAATTGGAAATAATATTCTATTTTGGTTTCTTTATTGCTTATGCTGTCAAATCGCCGATTCTACCCTTACATACATGGTTACCAGATACCCATGGAGAAGCACATTACAGTACATGTATGCTTCTAGCCGGAATCTTATTAAAAATGGGGGCATATGGGTTAATTCGGATCAATATGGAATTATTACCCCATGCCCATTCTATATTTTCTCCTTGGTTGATAATAGTAGGAACGATTCAAATAATCTATGCAGCTTCAACTTCTCCGGGTCAACGCAATTTAAAAAAGAGAATAGCCTATTCCTCGGTATCTCATATGGGTTTCACAATTATAGGAATTGGTTCCATAACCGATATAGGTCTCAATGGAGCTATTTTACAAATAATTTCTCATGGATTTATTGGCGCTGCACTTTTTTTCTTGGCAGGAACGACGTACGATAGAATACGTCTTGTTTATCTCGACGAAATGGGAGGAATAGCCATCCCAATGCCAAAAATATTTACCATGTTCAGTAGCTTCTCGATGGCTTCTCTTGCGTTGCCAGGAATGAGTGGTTTTGTTGCAGAATTGGTAGTCTTTTTTGGAATAATTACTAGTCCGAAATATCTTTTAATGCCAAAAGTACTAATTACTTTTGTAATGGCAATTGGAATGATATTAACTCCCATTTATTCATTATCTATGTCACGTCAGATATTCTATGGATACAAGCTGTTTCATGTTCCAAATTCTTCTTTTTTGGATTCTGGACCACGCGAACTATTTGTTTCGATCTGTATCTTTCTACCCGTAATAGGTATCGGTATTTATCCCGATTTCCTTCTCTCACTATCAGTTGACAAGGCAGAAACTATTCTATCTAATTACTTTTATAAATAGTTTTCATCAATAAGACGTCAAATAATCCTGCGATTTAAAAGGTCGTTCACTGTACAATGAAAAAACAAAAGAAAAAATGAAGTGAATCGGAATTGGAATCAGATACATCTCGAGTTTTTGAGGACCATTTAGTAGTGATTTAAAATGTAAATGGTCCTCAAAAACTCGCAAAAACTTTCGTTCTATGGATTGAAATTTCTATGTATTTAGTCCTTTTCTTCAATTAGATGTTAATGTGAATGAACCATAACTATGTAGTCCTATTCCTAATAGATTGACCCCAAAATAGCATATCCAAATTATAAGAAATCCCGCAGAAGCCACAATTGCCGAATTCGCGCCTTGCAAATTCCGATTTGTTCTAATATGTAAATAAATCGCGAATATGGTCCAAGTAATAAACGCCCAAGTTTCCTTGGGGTCCCAATTCCAATAAGACCCCCATGCCTCATTAGCCCATACCGCTCCCGAAAGAATGCCTATAGTTAAAAAGGTAAACCCTAGACTAATGACACGATAACTCCAATGATCCAATCGCTGAGTCAATTGATACCTGTGATAATTTCTAAATGAAAGAAAAGAAGTGCTTTGTAAAAGACTTCTTTTTTCATTCAAGGGGTGGATCTCCCCAAAGTAAAATGACCCAATTAATAAATTATTGCTTTTGCCAACAATGCCTATGTTTTTTCGAAATGTAATGAATAAAAGAGCTACTGATAATAACGATCCGCATAAAAGAGCTGCATAGCTCAATACCATCATACTTACGTGCATCATTAACCACCGGGATTGTAGGGCGGGGACTAATATTGCAGATTGATGTATTTGAGTTGAAAGACCCGAAGTCGCAAAGCCTTGGGTAAAAATCGCGCTTGGCGCGATTATTGTGCTTAAATCATTTTTCTTTTTGCGGTTCCCTATTTTAGGAACCATATGAATAATAGAGAAACTCCATGAAAGGAACATTAATGATTCATATAAATCACTTAACGGAAAATGTCTCGAAGAAATCCAACGAGTAACTAATAATCCTGTTATACAGAAAAAAGTGGCTATCGTGCCTTTTTCTGACGAATCATATAGTCCTACAATTTCATGGACTAAGAAAGTCATCAAATGAATCGTAATAACAATTGAAATGATCGAAAAAGAGATATGAGTTAATATATGTTCTAGGGTCGTAAATATCATAAAAAAATCATGAAAATGAATAAATAAAGGGTCCCCAATTACAAAATTGTAGTTCCAAATGAAATTTCATATAGGATTTATAGTGCCCCTTTTAGAGATGCCGCCACTCGGATTCGAACCGAGATGCTTTAGCACTGCTTCCTAAGAGCAGCGTGTCTACCGATTTCACCATAGCGGCTTGATCGAAGTCATCATAGTCCATATGATGTTCAATCGTCAAGATTGAAGGATTCAATGCAATATGTTTTAGGAAACGTTAGAATCGACGAATAAAGACTTGTTCAAATGAACATTTGAACGTTCAATAATATGATTGCGATGCGCTGTCATTTTTAACAACGGGTTTTCGCGTAGTATAAGTTCTCTCGGAACAGTTGGAACTAGAGGGTTATGTCCTCAGTTGAGGTCTAGAACTAAGAAATGACCCTTTATCTTTTTTGATAATTCATTGTTCAATGAACAAAAGAAAATAAATAGGAATAGGCTTTTTTATGTATCACAATTGGATAACTACATCCAAGGGCTTTCTGGAAATATTTATTTAGTTTGGTATTCAAACTGTATTAATGGTTGGGATCCTGATTTGATTGTATACAGAATTCGTCGTGTAAAAACTTACCAAACCGATTAGGTATTGGGCTGCATATAAAATAAAAGAGTTTCAATCTCTATCAGAATTTTATCATATGGTATGTACTTTACTTATAATTTAAATAAAGTCTATTAGAAAGAAAATCCATATCCAAAATAGATCCTATGTTTGGACCCTAGAATTGATCAATCTATATATCCGAATCCATTTTGGATTGCGAAAGATTGACTTCTTGTTCGTACATAAATATCGATCTAAAGGGGATCCGGAAAGTTACAAAGCACAAAGTCTTAAAATATTTTAATCCATTACTTTCATAGTTTCAAGGATTCATTAATTTTGACTACAGATTTTATACCCGCCTACGGAAAAAAATTTTCATAAAGGGAGCGTCGTTCATACTTGTTTCAAATTTTCCAAAAATATTAATGACGTATAACTATTCGGGATACATAATCAAATTCACCTTTCACAATAAAAGAAATTCAAAAAAAAAAATGGATTGTGAAAAGTGAATTGATGGGGAAAATAACAATCCCCATCTCTCCTATTATAAAAATGGACTTTAATGAAAAAAAAAATAAACCAAAATCAAAATATATTACAAATAAAAAAGAAAAATGAACATACAGACATAGAATAGAAAAAACCCAATAGATAGAAGAGTTCTTTATCCCTATATATCACAAATATACCACAACGGCCGGTTCAGTTCTATTGCATATAGATGAGTTCAAAACATCTATTTTTTCATAAATATTATCGATTCTTCGACGATTCAGATTTTTTCGATGAATATCGTTTCGTTTAGTTTAGGTTTGAAATAAAAAGAAAAATCCTAATACACAAGATAAAAATATGAAGAGATAAGAAGAGATGCGTCCGCCCCCTACATATTTGATACCCTCTCCCACAAAGAAAGTCGTAATGCCAACACTATTCGTAATTCCATCAACTATCCGTTTATCAAAAAAATGAGTTACTTGGGCTAATCCTCTTATACCCCTAATTAAGGATGTTGCATAAAAAACATCTACGTAACCACGATTATAGGACCAACTGTATATTCCATATATTATTCGATCCGAGAAAACTCTGTTAGGTCCCTTTTTTACAAATGAATTAATTAAGCGTAAACTTTGAAAAGATGAATAAACAGACCCATAGAAAAGAGACGCTATGAATATTCCAAAACAAGCTATACTGGCTGAAAAAATTGAATTTGTTACAAATTCATACCAATCCACGGAATAATTCCAATTTTTTTGTAAAAAGGTTTTTGGGGGGGTTAACAATTTCGATAATATATCAAACCCCGTTCCTGGTTGTCCGAAAGAGATTCCTATGAACCCGATGAACAAAGTAAACAGGAACAATACAAGCAGGGGCAATAACATTGTATTGTCCGACTCGCGGGGATATGTGGAAGTGTCTTTGTTGTCAGAGTGAGTACTAAACAATTGGATCGGATTTCCTACATTCCCATCCATTTGATAGATTTTTTTGGAAAAAGAGGAAAGCCTTTCATTATTAGTAATTACTAAGAGAGGTAGATTTTTGTTACCCAGCTCCGCCCCCTCTTTCCCCCATATAGGTATTGAGTATAAGGAACTCTTTTTAGTGCCACTGTAGTTTTGAAACCGAACGCGTAAACATCCCTCAAAGGTAAGTAGATAAATTCGAAACATATAAAATGCAGTTAATCCTGCCGCGGAACAAGCTATTATCGCAAACACGGGCGAATACAACCAACTATCATTAAGGATTTCATCTTTAGACCAAAAACAAGCAAGGGGTGGAATACCACAAAGAGAAAGTGTACCTACGTAAAAAGTAGTTTTTGTAATTGGAACATATTTCGTTAAACCACCCATAAGAACCATGTTCTGGCTTTTATCGGGAGAATAGCCAACAATAGATTCCATTGAATGGATAATGGACCCAGACCCTAAAAACAATAATGCTTTCGAATAGGCATGAGTTATCAAATGGAATAAAGCAGCTCGATAAGAACCTATACCCGGAGCTAACATAATATAACCCAATTGAGACATTGTAGAATAGGCTAGACTCTTTTTAATGTCTCTTTGAGCGAGAGACAAAGTCGACCCTAATAGTACCGTTATTATACCTATAAAAGAAATAAGTCCCATTATGCGAGGTATGACTCTGAAAAGAGGAAAAAGCCGAGCAACGAGAAAAACCCCCGCCGCTACCATAGTGGCGGCGTGTATAAGAGCCGAAATAGGAGTAGGGCCCTCCATGGCGTCGGGCAACCATACATGAAGGGGAAACTGTGCAGATTTCGCAACTGCGCCGACGAATAATAAGAAGGCACACAGAGTCACAAATAAAGAATTTACCCCATTATTAGAGATCAAATTATTCAAGATTTCAAACAATTCCCGAAATTCAAAACTACCCGTTATCCAATAAAAACCTAAGATTCCTAATAATAAACCAAAATCCCCTACACGATTCGTTACAAACGCCTTTTGACAAGCATTTGCCGCAATTGGTCGTGTAAACCAAAAACCGATTAATAAGTACGAGCACATTCCCACCAATTCCCAAAAAACATAAATTTGTATCAAATTGGTACTAGTAACTAACCCCAACATGGAAATAGTGGAGAAACCCATAGAAGCAAAAAATCTCAAATATCCTTGGTCATGAGACATATAATTGTCACTATAAATAAGAACCACGATTCCGACAGTAGTAATTAGTATTGACATGATAGAAGTAAGCGGGTCCATTAAGTGTCCAAACTCAAAAGAAAAATCATTATTGATGGTCCAAGAACATAGATATTGATAGACATAACTGCCTTTTATTTGGTGAATGGAAAGATCGGCCGAAAAAACCATAACTATACTTAACAACGAAATACTAGGAAAAGTCCACATACGACGGGCGTTTTTTGCTGCAGTCGGAATAAGCAGGAGTTCCAATCCGATTGATATAGTAACTAAAAGTGGAACGAAGGGTATAATCCACGCATATTGATATGTATGTTCCATAAGAAAATTAAACTTTTTCATTTTTCTTAATTATTTCCGATTCCCCAGTTTCTTTCTTTTTTGGAAAAAGTTATAATCAAATAAATTAAGAGAATCAAGATTTAGATATAAAAGAACTCAAATAGATATCTATATGCGAATATGGATATCTGTTTATAAGATATAAGGAAAACTTCAATCACTTAAAAATTACGTCAATCAAATATTCATATTCATGAATTATTCTTTCTCGGAGCATTGTATGTATATGTAATATGTAATGTAATATACGTGTAGAACAACAATCTTTTATTGAAAAGGAAAATAACATTTTCCCTTTTTCTCGGGTTTCTTCCATATTATTTTTTCTTTATCCCTGCTGTGCTCTAGATCGTACACGCGTATCTGCTTTTTTGTATGTTATGGGACAAGGAAGTTTTCGCTGCAGACTAAATTTAGGAATCATTCATTTTCGAACAATATATGTCTTTCACATCCAACTCTAAAAGTCCAAAATGGAAATGGCAGTTCCAAAGAAACGTACTTCTATGTCAAAAAAGCGTATTCGTAGAAATTTTTGGAAAAAAAGGGGATATTGGGTGGCGTTAAAGGCCTTATCTTTGGCAAAATCTATTTCTACCGGATATTCAAAAAGTTTTTGTTTGTTGGACAAAAAAAACAGTAAATAAGACTTTGAACTTTTACTTTGTTTTGTTTGGTTTGTTTTCTTTTTTATTTGTAATATATTTTGATTTTGGTTTATTTTTTTTTTCATTAAAGTCCATTTTTATAATAGGAGAGATGGGGATTGTTATTTTCCCCATCAATTCACTTTTCACAATCCATTTTTTTTTTTGAATTTCTTTTATTGTGAAAGGTGAATTTGATTATGTATCCCGAATAGTTATACGTCATTAATATTTTTGGAAAATTTGAAACAAGTATGAACGACGCTCCCTTTATGAAAATTTTTTTCCGTAGGCGGGTATAAAATCTGTAGTCAAAATTAATGAATCCTTGAAACTATGAAAGTAATGGATTAAAATATTTTAAGACTTTGTGCTTTGTAACTTTCCGGATCCCCTTTAGATCGATATTTATGTACGAACAAGAAGTCAATCTTTCGCAATCCAAAATGGATTCGGATATATAGATTGATCAATTCTAGGGTCCAAACATAGGATCTATTTTGGATATGGATTTTCTTTCTAATAGACTTTATTTAAATTATAAGTAAAGTACATACCATATGATAAAATTCTGATAGAGATTGAAACTCTTTTATTTTATATGCAGCCCAATACCTAATCGGTTTGGTAAGTTTTTACACGACGAATTCTGTATACAATCAAATCAGGATCCCAACCATTAATACAGTTTGAATACCAAACTAAATAAATATTTCCAGAAAGCCCTTGGATGTAGTTATCCAATTGTGATACATAAAAAAGCCTATTCCTATTTATTTTCTTTTGTTCATTGAACAATGAATTATCAAAAAAGATAAAGGGTCATTTCTTAGTTCTAGACCTCAACTGAGGACATAACCCTCTAGTTCCAACTGTTCCGAGAGAACTTATACTACGCGAAAACCCGTTGTTAAAAATGACAGCGCATCGCAATCATATTATTGAACGTTCAAATGTTCATTTGAACAAGTCTTTATTCGTCGATTCTAACGTTTCCTAAAACATATTGCATTGAATCCTTCAATCTTGACGATTGAACATCATATGGACTATGATGACTTCGATCAAGCCGCTATGGTGAAATCGGTAGACACGCTGCTCTTAGGAAGCAGTGCTAAAGCATCTCGGTTCGAATCCGAGTGGCGGCATCTCTAAAAGGGGCACTATAAATCCTATATGAAATTTCATTTGGAACTACAATTTTGTAATTGGGGACCCTTTATTTATTCATTTTCATGATTTTTTTATGATATTTACGACCCTAGAACATATATTAACTCATATCTCTTTTTCGATCATTTCAATTGTTATTACGATTCATTTGATGACTTTCTTAGTCCATGAAATTGTAGGACTATATGATTCGTCAGAAAAAGGCACGATAGCCACTTTTTTCTGTATAACAGGATTATTAGTTACTCGTTGGATTTCTTCGAGACATTTTCCGTTAAGTGATTTATATGAATCATTAATGTTCCTTTCATGGAGTTTCTCTATTATTCATATGGTTCCTAAAATAGGGAACCGCAAAAAGAAAAATGATTTAAGCACAATAATCGCGCCAAGCGCGATTTTTACCCAAGGCTTTGCGACTTCGGGTCTTTCAACTCAAATACATCAATCTGCAATATTAGTCCCCGCCCTACAATCCCGGTGGTTAATGATGCACGTAAGTATGATGGTATTGAGCTATGCAGCTCTTTTATGCGGATCGTTATTATCAGTAGCTCTTTTATTCATTACATTTCGAAAAAACATAGGCATTGTTGGCAAAAGCAATAATTTATTAATTGGGTCATTTTACTTTGGGGAGATCCACCCCTTGAATGAAAAAAGAAGTCTTTTACAAAGCACTTCTTTTCTTTCATTTAGAAATTATCACAGGTATCAATTGACTCAGCGATTGGATCATTGGAGTTATCGTGTCATTAGTCTAGGGTTTACCTTTTTAACTATAGGCATTCTTTCGGGAGCGGTATGGGCTAATGAGGCATGGGGGTCTTATTGGAATTGGGACCCCAAGGAAACTTGGGCGTTTATTACTTGGACCATATTCGCGATTTATTTACATATTAGAACAAATCGGAATTTGCAAGGCGCGAATTCGGCAATTGTGGCTTCTGCGGGATTTCTTATAATTTGGATATGCTATTTTGGGGTCAATCTATTAGGAATAGGACTACATAGTTATGGTTCATTCACATTAACATCTAATTGAAGAAAAGGACTAAATACATAGAAATTTCAATCCATAGAACGAAAGTTTTTGCGAGTTTTTGAGGACCATTTACATTTTAAATCACTACTAAATGGTCCTCAAAAACTCGAGATGTATCTGATTCCAATTCCGATTCACTTCATTTTTTCTTTTGTTTTTTCATTGTACAGTGAACGACCTTTTAAATCGCAGGATTATTTGACGTCTTATTGATGAAAACTATTTATAAAAGTAATTAGATAGAATAGTTTCTGCCTTGTCAACTGATAGTGAGAGAAGGAAATCGGGATAAATACCGATACCTATTACGGGTAGAAAGATACAGATCGAAACAAATAGTTCGCGTGGTCCAGAATCCAAAAAAGAAGAATTTGGAACATGAAACAGCTTGTATCCATAGAATATCTGACGTGACATAGATAATGAATAAATGGGAGTTAATATCATTCCAATTGCCATTACAAAAGTAATTAGTACTTTTGGCATTAAAAGATATTTCGGACTAGTAATTATTCCAAAAAAGACTACCAATTCTGCAACAAAACCACTCATTCCTGGCAACGCAAGAGAAGCCATCGAGAAGCTACTGAACATGGTAAATATTTTTGGCATTGGGATGGCTATTCCTCCCATTTCGTCGAGATAAACAAGACGTATTCTATCGTACGTCGTTCCTGCCAAGAAAAAAAGTGCAGCGCCAATAAATCCATGAGAAATTATTTGTAAAATAGCTCCATTGAGACCTATATCGGTTATGGAACCAATTCCTATAATTGTGAAACCCATATGAGATACCGAGGAATAGGCTATTCTCTTTTTTAAATTGCGTTGACCCGGAGAAGTTGAAGCTGCATAGATTATTTGAATCGTTCCTACTATTATCAACCAAGGAGAAAATATAGAATGGGCATGGGGTAATAATTCCATATTGATCCGAATTAACCCATATGCCCCCATTTTTAATAAGATTCCGGCTAGAAGCATACATGTACTGTAATGTGCTTCTCCATGGGTATCTGGTAACCATGTATGTAAGGGTAGAATCGGCGATTTGACAGCATAAGCAATAAAGAAACCAAAATAGAATATTATTTCCAATTCCAAGGGATATGATTGATTCGCTGATGTTTCAAAATTTAATGTTGGTTCATTGGAACCATATAAACCCATACCCAGAACTCCCATTAAGAGAAAAATTGAACCCCCCGCAGTGTACAAAATAAACTTTGTAGCTGAGTACAGACGTTTCTTACCCCCCCACATGGATAAAAGTAGGTAAACAGGAATTAATTCCAACTCCCACATGATGAAAAAAAGTAAAAGGTCTCGAGAAGAAAATAATCCTATTTGACCGCTGTACATTCCTAACATTAGGAAATAGAACAATCGCGAATCTCGAGTAACTGGCCGAGCCGCTAAAGTAGCTAAAGTAGTGATGAATCCCGTCAGTAAAATGGGTCCTATGGAAAGTCCATCGATTCCTAGTCTCCAGTGAAAATCAAAAATATTTATCCATTTATAATCCTCCTTCAATTGGATTAATGGATCGTCCAATTGAAAATGATAACAGAATGCATAGGTTGTTAGAAGGAGTTCTAACATGGAGATACAAATAGTATACCACCGAACCGCCCTATTTCCTCTATGAGGGAGAAAGAAAATTGAGAAACCCGCGGATATTGGAAAAACGACAATTATTGTTAACCAAGGAAAATAACTCGTGATAAAGACAAGATAGACTTTGACCAGAAAAACCCGCGCTCGAGAAAATCGATTTTCTCGAGCGCGGGTTTTTGTCGGTAAAAAGGAATCAAATGGATTCAAGTGGAATTGTATGAAACGTATCAATAAGCTAGACCCATGCTGCGAGTTGTCTCATGCCATAAATAAACCCGGACACTCAAGAAATCCGTTGGACAAGCGGATTCACATCTCTTACAACCTACACAGTCCTCTGTTCTTGGAGCAGAAGCAATTTGCTTAGCTTTGCATCCGTCCCAAGGTATCATTTCCAATACATCTGTGGGGCAAGCTCGTACACATTGAGTACACCCTATACATGTATCATAAATCTTTACTGAGTGTGACATTGGATTTATCCATTTTTTGAACGTTATCAATTTTCGATCCGGTCAAATCAGTAGTAACTGAATCATATATTGCAAACACCAGACGAATCAGTGGTTTACCAGAATTTTTTTGATAATCAATCTACTTCTGGATCTGTTCATGAAAGAGAGCCAAGCCAAAATATTTTGATATCTTACGTTTCGGCAAACATAGTCATACGAGTTATCCATAACACACTAATTTGAATTGGTAAATATTCTATCTGTCTTTATTTATATCATTACGACTATTTATTCAACAAATTCGATTGATTGATACGAGTTGATTTTCTGTTACGATAGGTCGACGAAACAATAGCTGGTCCAATAGCTGCTTCAGCGGCTGCAATAGCTATAATAAAGATCGAGAAAATGTCTCCTTTTAATTGACGACTATCAAATAAATTCGAAAATGTTACTAGATTTATATTAACCGCATTCAGTATAAGCTCAAGACACATAAGAGCTCTAACCATGTTTCGGCTTGTGATCAATCCATAAATACCGATAGAAAATAAATAGGCACTCAAAATAAGTACATGCTCAGTCATCATTGACCAACTCCTCATCAATCGAGATTGATTTCAATATGAACAAGAGTCAAATTTCACCGATTTGATTGACTAGAATCTAACAAGTACGAAACAAAGGAAGGTATCAGTAATAGATCGAACTAAAACTCAACCCCTTCCATTTTATAGATAACAGTAAAATAGAAAAATAGAACTGAAGGAAAATTTATGTGATATGATCATCATAACACAGAACAAAACAAAGCCTTATTTTTGATTTTGGATTTCTAATTCTAAGTATTTATTACTGACGAGCCATAGCAATTGCGCCTATCAAGGCAACTAAAAGAATTATAGAAATGAGTTCAAAGGGAAGATAAAAATCTGTTGATAAATGAATTCCAATTTGTTGAACGCTACTTGTCAGGTCCTGCTCCATAATCTGGTTTGATCTTGTAGTCCAAAGAATCCCGTACCATGACGTATTTGAAATAGTAGTAATTAGTGAAAAAAGAATACTTGTACAAACCAGTAAAGTGACTCCATCTCCAACTGTCAAAAGATATAAATCCTTGTAATATTCTGAACCATTCATGAACATCACAGCAAATACGATTAAGACATTTATGGCTCCTACGTAAATAAGGAGCTGTGCAGCAGCTACAAAATAGGAGTTAGATGAAATATGGAATAAAGATATACAAACAAGAACCAACCCCAATGAAAAGGCAGAATAAATTGGATTGGTAAGTAATACCACTCCCAGGCCTCCTAATATAAGACCCGATCCCAGAAACACTAAAAGAATATCATGTATTGGTCCAGGTAAATCCATTATGTGGAAAATCAAAATAAAAGATAAAAAAGTTGAAATATTTCATGACCTTACTGACTACTGACCGGGCCAGGAAAAAGGAGGTTACCCTATCTTTCTTTTTTTTTGTAAAGGATACGTTCCTAATTGAATGGAATCCCAACGTGGTGTGGATTGATGTAGATACGGTTATTGGGCCAATCCTTCTTCTGTATCCGAAAGCGGTTGGAATTGTATATTTCGAAATCATTACGGATATATGAATCTATTCTAAATCCAAATCAAGCCGTGATTCTCAACAATCAACGGTTTTGTTTTGTAGTTACTAACCAACCAAAAAGAAAGAAACTACGCTCCTTTAGATCAAAACTGAATCTTAGTAATCGTTCTTGAATCAAGGGGGTTATCCGTGGCTATTTTTATTTGAGTCGAATTCATAATTGGTCGAATTGTGTAATCTCCAATTACTGACATTGGTAACCGACCCAAAGCAATTTGATTATAATTCAATTCGTGACGATCATAAGTAGAAAGTTCATATTCTTCAGTCATAGATAAACAGTTTGTTGGACAATACTCGACGCAGTTACCACAAAATATACAGATTCCAAAATCAATACTATAATTAAGCAGTCGTTTCTTTCTAATATCTGTTTCCAATCTCCAATCAACAACGGGTAGATCCACGGGACATACACGAACACATACTTCACAAGCAATGCATTTATCAAATTCAAAGTGGATTCGACCGCGGAAACGTTCTGATACGATCGATTTTTCATAAGGATATTGAATAGTTACAGGTAAACGATTCGCGTGAGATAAGGTAATCATGAAACTTTGACCAATGTACCTTGCAGCTCGTATTGTTTGTTGACCGTAATTCATGAATCTAGTCACTATAGGGAACATATGGCGGATATCTATGAATAAATTGATGTTTCTTTCTCTTGCTTGAGAGAGGTTATGAATTTCGAATATGTATTCTGTTACAGTGAAAGGAGTTGGGAAGAAGTCGTCAATAATAGATTACCTAGAGAAACGGGTAAAAGAAATTTCCATCCAAGATTTAATAGTTGGTCCATTCTCATCCTAGGTAAAGTCCATCTTGTTGTGATAGAAATGAACAGGAACAAATAAGCTTTAGCTAATGTAATAAGGATACCAATTGTTGTTCCAAAGACTCCACCCGTTTTATTTATTCCGAAAAGTTCAGGAATGAATATGTACGGGATATATGGATCCCACCCGCCCAAGTAAAGAACTGTTACAAATAATGAAGAAACTAGTAGGTTTAGGTAAGAAGCAACGTAAAATAAACCAGATTTGATACCTGAATATTCAGTTTGATAACCCGCTACTAATTCCTCTTCTGCTTCTGGTAAATCAAAGGGTAATCTCTCACATTCCGCTAGGGAAGAAATTAGAAAAACTAAAAACCCTATAGGTTGGCGCCACAGATTCCATCCCCAAAACCCATATTTTGACTGTGCCTCAACTATATCAACTGTACTTGAACTGTTAGATAATCATAGTCGATGATAACATCACCGTTCCCATCGCTATTCCAGAACCGTACATGAAACCTCAGCTTCATACGGCTCCTCAACGGCCACAAATAAATCAAAAGACTGTTTTGGTTCCTTATTACTTTGGCATGTTTGTAGGGTGGGTAGAGTAAAGATGCATCGGAGAGTTCTGAATTCGACCAAAGAAATTCTGTCTGCTCTAATAACAAATAAAAAGCGCTTCTGAATTGATCTCATCCTTTATTTTCAAATTCTAATTGATTTTTGTTTAGTAATAGCTTAATCTTTCAATAAAATACTCGTACTCGTTGTATCAATAGACGACCCATATCTTTCGATTACGAAAAATAATTAGACACTACATACACTAGTTCAGTGTATCGTGATAGGAATTCCATCTGTATGAATATGGATGGGTTGGGGGAGATAAACAAAGACATCTTAGTATAGTATTCGAGGTTTCCTATTGTATTTTATTTCTTCCGTTCCTGTTCTTCTTTCTCACTAAAAAGAAAAAGAGGGGATTCTAAACTAAAAAAGGAAAGGATTATTTCGTTCCCGATAGTTATTTCTTTAATCGGTGGATAAGAGCATACTCTGGATCAGAATCGTGAGGAAGTACTGCTTGATCGTTTCTACCAACTTAAAGTCCTCATTATGATTCCTTTTATGGCAAAATATCCTTTTGGATACCTTACATTATCTCCATTATTAATCCTTTGTGTACCTTGGTGTTCCTAACCGTCCACTCATTTTTGATTGATCCCCGGTATGGTAATACATACAATACAATTGGAGAAACTCCATACAGTTGATCTTTTGCATCCGCTTCAAGTCATGGTGACTAATCAACCAATCTTGGGATAAACAGTTTCCACTGCTTATGTTTGCTTTCGCCTTACTCTCGTACATAGGGGATGAGAATCAATCTTTTGACTGCAAATTTATAAGCTGTTTTGTTTCACTCATATAACTATCCGGTTTAATTCATTGACCCGAATAATGAATAAAAAAAAGAAAGATATCTATTCAATACATTCAACCCCTTTCCTAGAAAGGAAGGAAAGAGGTAAAGGTTCATGTTCGAACGAATCACACGTAGAGATATTGATAACACACATGGAGTTAACGGTATTTCATAACTAATGGATTGAGCGGCGGCTCGTAGACCACCCGAAAAGGAATATTTATTATTCGATCCATATCCTGACATAAGAAGTCCAATAGGAGCAATACTGGAAATAGCGATCCATAAAAAAACACCTATACTGAGGTCGGCTAGAACAAAACGATAGCCAAAAGGAATTGCTGAATAACTTAGTAGAATGGATATGACTGCTATAGATGGTCCGATACTGAATAACCGAACATCTCCTCTAGACGGTAGAAGATCTTCTTTGAAAAGTAGTTTGATCCCATCCGCCGGAGCTTGAAGAATTCCCAAAGGACCAGCATATTCGGGACCAATACGTTGTTGTATCCCTGCGGATATTTCTCTTTCTAACCACACAATCACGAGTACACCTATTGTGATTCCCACTATAGGAGTAAAAATGGGGACAAGCAACCATACGAGGCCATACACCTCTTTTAAGGATTCCGATCTGGAAAAAGAATTGATAGCCTGTATTTCTGTCGTATCAATTATCATTTCAACGATCAACTTCTCCCATAATGATATCTATACTACCTAGTATCGTCATGATATCAGCCAATTTCATTCTTTTAACTAGCTGAGGAAGAATTTGCAAATTGATGAAACCGGGTGGACGAATTTTCCATCTCCAGGGAAACCCACTATTATCTCCGATCAGAAAAATTCCCAATTCTCCTTTTGGGGCTTCGACTCTCACATAAAGTTCTTGTTTCGACAATTCAAAAGTGGGAGAAGGCTTTTTACTAATGAATCGATATTTAAAATCATTCCATTCGAAATCCCTTGCTTTATCAAAGCGCCGTACTTCTAAATTCTCATAGGGCCCGCCCGGAATTCCCTCCAGAGCCTGTTGAATCATTTTTATGGATTCCGCCATTTCACTGATTCGTACTAAATAACGAGCTAACGAGTCTCCTTCTTTTTGCCATTGGACCCCCCAATCGAATTCATCGTAACACTCATAACGATCAATTTTACGAAGATCCCATTGGATTCCGGAAGCTCGTAGCATTGGTCCTGATAAACCCCAATTTATGGCTTCTTCTCCACCAATAATGCCCACCCCTTCAACTCGTTCCAAAAAAATGGGATTCCGTGTAATAAGTTTTTGATATTCAACAACCCCTGTTAAAAAATAATCGCAGAAATCCAAACATTTATCTATCCAGCCATGAGGTAGATCAGCAGCTACCCCCCCGATACGGAAATAATTATGCATCATTCGCATACCTGTGGCAGCTTCGAATAGATCATATAGCAATTCCCTCTCTCTGAAAATATAGAAGAAGGGAGTCTGTGCACCGATATCTGCCATAAAAGGCCCAAGCCATAATAAATGAGAAGCTATACGACTCAACTCCAGCATAATGACTCTGATATAGCTGGCTCTTTTAGGTACTTGAATATTTCCCAATTGTTCTGGCGCATTTACCGTTATCGCCTCTGTGAACATAGTAGCTAAATAATCCCAACGTGTTACATAAGGTAGATACTGTATAATTGTTCGGTTTTCCGCAATTTTTTCCATCCCCCTATGTAAATAACCCAATACGGGTTCACAGTCAATAACATCTTCACCGTCTAGAGTAACGATGAGTCGAAGAACACCATGCATTGATGGGTGGTGCGGACCCATATTGACTATCATGAAGTCTTTTCTTGTTTCCGGTACAGTCATATGTTTTCTTCCCCCGATTCATTATTTCATGAATTGCTGGAAACGAGGTTCATCAAAATTCAAGATCCAATAAACCAAATAATTCAAACGAATCTTACAATTAACGAATTTTTGGTTCCCGAATATCCAACTGACCAATTAATTCTTTATAACGTACTCTATTTTTCTTTGACAAATAAGCCAGTAGTCGTTGACGTTTTCCAAGAATTTTCCGCAGACCTCTCTGAGATAAATAGTCTCTTCTGTGCAATTCCAAATGGGAAGTAAGTCTCCGTATCTTATTGGTGAAGCTGAATATTTGAAATTCAACAGATCCTTTGTTTTTTTCTTCTTGCGGAATAACCGAGATTAATGAGTTTTTTATCATAAAAATTTCTTTCTCTTTTTTCTTTCTTTTCTGATATTACTGATCAGAAATAATAATAATGCCGCTCGTTTAGGTCTGGTACGCACAATAAAATAATCTGGATTTAGTCATAGACTACTTTTTTTGTCTATCGAATCCAATTCAAAGTTGTATTTCTACATTGGATTCGATAGAAAGAGATGGTATATTTCTATGCTCACAAAAGGTAATGATTTGGACTTAAGAAAATTCTTCCGATTCATTTCTAGATCCAATTGCTATGATACATCATTGAATCAGTATCGTGTATCAGAATGTAACATAACCCGCGTACATCTGTATGCCTTTAGCTGCTAGATATGACACGTAATATAGATATATAGCAAACGTACCATCAACGAATTCTGAATCGTGGATACATATGTATCCTTGACATACTGAAACGACTTCCATTATTGATATCAAACCAGTAGCGATTCATACAAGCTAAATCTTCTAATCGATAATTGGGCCAAAGAAACAATTTGAATTGGATCAATTCATTTCTATCCGTATCAATATGCTTGTCCTCATCCAAAAAATGCACACAGTTCTTTATGTTATACTCGGCGACCCATACTGGATCGCTATCCAAAAGTCTCCTCCGACTTCGACTTCGAGAACCAAAACAACCTCGAATTCTAAACTCTCTCCGACGTCTAGTAGATGGAATATTGTCAGGAACAAGCAAATCATATTTCCTTTCTCGGCATCTTTGATTAGTTTGGTGCTGATTCTTATGGACCAAGGAAATACTTATTGTTTGATACATAATTGATTGTCCATCCAATGTTATAAACAAACGAATCGGATCGACAATCAATATTTCTTGTTTTACGAGGGTTGGAAAATTTAGTAGAATAGACTTCATCGAATTCTGTAGATCCACCAACATACCCGCCTCATCGTCGTCTAGTTGCGAAAAGCATAGAACAAGATTCTTTGGACTTTTCCCCATCTTAAGCCCGAAACTAAATCCCCCGATAGGCCCCTGATTCACATTTGGATCCACGTCGAGTTGAGAAAGCAAATGTTTTTCCAGGACTAATCTTAGTTGTGCTCGACGAATAGCATTCTCGAGTTGTCTTCGTTTTAGACTTTTTTGATCTTGATCAATGTCTGATCCAAGATTCTTTTGGTCCGCCTCTTCTTTTTCTTTTTGAATAAGCTCTTCTCTTTCTTTAAGCAGTCGATTAAGCTCTTCTTCTTTTTCTCGCTTAAGCCCTTCTTTTGCTCTTTGTTCTCTTTTTTCTTCTCGACGAATATTTCGTTCTAGATCTTTGTTGTTAAAGATTTCCTTGTCGAAAACAAGTAATTCAATTGGTACGATCCACGGCTCATGCTCATATGCACGAGCATACGTATATGCACCATAAAGTCGCACTAATTCTAAAAAGAACCAAAAGAACCGAAGTTCCACTGTCTGTTTCATTTGAATTCTCTGACCCGAAAACTTCACTTTTATTACGTCTTTATTCATTTCCACCCGATCAAACGAGAAAGGGTCTGTATTCTCTATAATAACTTTATGAAGAAGTTCCGACTCAAAAAATTTTCCCCTTTCCTCCACCAGATCCTCTAGACTCACAGGAATTTTAGTAAGATCTATATCCAGAAAAAGCTTTTCTTCGCGAAAATAATTCATATTTTGGGAAAAATAATCATTAAAAGATGAAGAATCGCTAGGAAGATCATCACTAATAGATGAATGATCATTAACAGAAATATATGAGTATGAGTCCTTCTTGTCCTCATAAAAAATATATTTATGTAATAAAAGATCATATCTGTAGTTTTTTTTTAATTTATGAATCGGTAATGGTAATGAATCCATTACATCTTTTTTTTGTTTCTCGCAATGAATGGGTTGGGCTTTTTTGTATGAATCTTTTTTTGATTTTTTATTTTGACTCGTACGGCGTTTACTGACCTTATTTCGCCATTTTTGCGGTGCTAACTTAGACCATCTAGTCTGAGATAAATTGTATTGATAATGACCCCTTAACCAGTTTTTCCATTTATCAGGATTCGATTTAGGACTTGATTTTGCAATTCCTAGTATCCGCAAAAAGTCTTTTATTCTATTCTTAAGAAAAAGAAGTGCTCCGCGATCTGATCTCGAGCGATACTTCTTCGCGTGTGTTTGCGATAAATTGTAAAATACATGCGCTTGGGACAAGAAAGATAAGTTCCGTCGCCGCCGAGAAGTCTGTGATTTCTCATCACTAATATTAGAATGCGATTTTTTTATATTAGAACGCGATTTTTTGAGAATCGAAATAAAGTTCATTATGGCTTTTTTTTTTTTTGCTTCAACAATTCTTTTTTTATTATCCTCAATCATTTTTCTTTTTGATTCAAAGAAAAGTTGTGCATGAATTCTGGAAAAATTCATGGTACATAGAAAAATATCCATGTATATTCTTTCAATGAATAAATATTTTATGATAAGGCGCAATTTATGTTTTAATCGGGCACCCATTCCGCTTAATATCTCCCAAACAGATGGCCGTATTTCCCATTTTTCAGCATCAAGACCCATCTCACTAATATTTCCATCTGGAGTTAGATGGAGGTCTAGTAGTTCTTCTTGCAATTTTTTTATTTCGCCCCCGATTCTCCCTCTCTTAATGTGCATCTTCCTCATTTGAATTTGTGAATGAGTCGAATTTGTAGCAGGCGCGGGAAGATTATTTCGAAAGGCCATTCTATTATTATATCTATTATTAGGTCGAAGGACCTTTCGTTTGGAAACCCCAACCCCCCCCCGATTGCGTCTTGCCGGGAGGATTCTGCTATAGTTTTGCTTTTGAGGCGTTTGAAGTTGAGATACTCTCTTTTTTATTTCTCTATTTGGTTTGCGGAAAATGGGATTTTTTTTTTGAATCCATCTCGTTTTATCTTTTAAGATCCTCAGTATTGTCCGTATAAATGGAAACCTTTTTATTAAAGGTCTTATTAGACCTCTTATTCGAACTGAAAAAGGTTTCTTTTTCTCTTTTCTAATTCTTTTTTTGAGTTCTTCCAAAATGGGTGTAAAAAAAGAAGGTTTTTTTATAGGACGACCAAAAGGTCTTGTCACTGCCCCTCCCCCCATTGTTAAATAAAAAGAAGCTTCGTGTTTCTGTTTCCTTTTTCTTTTCTTTTTCCAATCTGCATTTCCTTTTTTCTCTTTCATTGGATCTCTATGGCGGGATCGTAGCTTAGACCTGCGCCAAGGTTTTGGATAGAAAGGGGATAGGACCCTTATCTGAATGCCTTCGATTAACCAGTCGTTCGGAAATTCTGTGTCTGATATTTCAACGCCAGTATAAGTGCATTTTATATGTATTTCTTTCTTCCAATCGCGCCAATCCGCGGACCATTCGGGAGTTCGACAGAATAACATACGGACGAGATTTTTCGCTATTATTATTGAAGGCAATAGGATGTATTTTCTAAAATTCGACTGGGCTAGTACGGCGAGACCTCTTGATCCTTGCAGCACCAGGACAAGCTCCCAAGATCCTGTTTTTAGCAGTTCTTCAAACTGCGCTTGTACACGTTCTATGGTTGTTTCTGATACTTCAATTTCCTCTTCCTCCGAAAGATATCGCGTTTCTGTCGGTTCTTTATCTTTTTTTATCTCAGAATCCGAAGTTGAGACTTCGAATTTGGGACCTTTCCCCGCCCAAATACGAAAAATATTTTTTATTCTTTTGATATTGGAGATGATTTTGGAGATATCAAAAAAAGCAAAAAGTATTCTTTCTGTTTTGCCCGAAAAAAGTGGAGACCGGGCGGTTAGTTGATACAGACTCGAAATAGCTGCTTTACGTCTTTGAATGGCCGTGGATCCCATGATTAGGCCCCTCTCCAAATCCGGTTCTTTTGGGTACTGTAGTAGCGCTATCTCTTTCTCGGTTGGGTCGTCTAGTTCTGATGAACCATCGAAATCAGACTCAGTTTTGGTTTTCTGAGTCTCCTCCTCCTCCTTATAAACTACCAAGCGTTTGTATAGTCTTAAAAGAACCGGATAGTACTCTGACAGTTCGTACCCAAGTTCTGTCTCCTCCTCTTGAAAATCGAGACCCAAGTTGCGTGACCATCGAGGAACTTTTGTACCGATTTTTTTATCCCCAATCCGCTGAGCCAACGTTTTACGTCTGTAAAACAACGATGAAGGAAGAAAACCCGCATCATCTGGGGGCGTGCATCCCGCTAGAACACCCCAAATTGGGAATTCCCTGTAATCGAAGCATCGTTGGGGGTATTTCTTGTGTAGCCTCACATATTCTGGGTCACCAACAGCCCAGACAGTGGTAAGCAGAGGCACAAGTTGTCCCTTCCGTTTTGTGTACTGTGCGATCGCCAGGTCTAGTTCGCTGGTGCTTCGACGATCTGGTCCGCTCAAAAAAGGATCATATACATTACGCAAGTATTTTTGCTTAATCTCATTATCGTCCTCGTCGTACTCGCACTCGCACACTCTGGTCCTTTTTTCGAGCACATCCGAAACAAGGGCTCCCTTGCTTAGAGCTCTTATTCGATGTACTAATTCACGGCGCATTTTCTTCCTTTTTTTTCTGTTGATAAAAACCCAATCCCTCTTGGGTTTCCAAGAGGGATCGGAACCCCATAGTCTTAGTCTTCTTGGGTCTATTTGATTAGGCCAAAACGTGAGATTTCTCTGCACCCTTTTCCAAAGAGCTAACAAATCGGGTGGGTGTGTCAAAGATATTCTTCGTTTTCCATAACCTGGACGTATGCGAAAAAAATATTGTGACATTTCATCTATTACTGGTTTTTCAAAGTTATTATTTTTTATATATCGTAATGGACGATTCCATTGTTGATAGTCGAACAGAAGGTTTACAATTTGTTCTTCGAACCAAAAGAGGTAGTTTTTATTTC